CAATCGGTTAGAGCACCGCCCTGTCAAGGCGGAAGCTGCGGGTTCGAGCCCCGCCAGTCCCGACGGATCCAATAAATCCAAAAATGCATTTTTCCCTTTCTATGAACCAGTAAAGAGTGTCGAGGGATATACTTTCATTCCCAAAGCAAAAAGAAGTCTTGATTTTTGCTTTTCTATTTTTCCATTTCGCTTTTATTGTTTGTTAGGTTTGGAACTATGTAATTAATTGAAGTGGAAAGGCAATCTGATGATCCTTCATCAGAAGATTGTCCAAGGAAGCCGCAAGGTGGGTTATAGAAAAACAAGGAAACGGATGATAAATAAAATTTTTGAGTAATTGAGTCAGGAATCAAAATTTGAATTCGGTATGGATAAAAGAACTTCCTATGTTATACTATTCAAGTCTTGACAACGGGTTGATTTGATAGATCAGATATTGTTATTCATGATAGTGATCCGGTTCAAGATCATCAAGAGGTAATTCATTCATTGAATTTACAGACGATAGACAAAAGATTTATCATCTCTAGGGGATTAAATCCCGAGTTATTGCGAAGTAAAAAACCGATGAGATTATGGAAGTCAATATTCTTGCATTTATTGCTACTGCACTATTCATTCTAGTTCCTACCGCTTTTCTACTTATCATTTACGTAAAAACAGTCAGTCAAAATGATTAATTCAATTGAATTTTCAAATTCATTTGAATAAAACTTTCCTTCCAAGTTCTTATCAAAAATGGACAAAGTCAAATGAAAGGGATTCCAATTTCACGTCTTAACTTAAATGAAATGAGCGCACTATAATTATAATCGGCAATTTTCTAAGAGATAGATAGTATAAAAATGAATTTTTATACTATCTATCTCTTAGTCTATAAAGTTGTAATCTAGAATAAAGATAAAGGCTTAAGTTTCTATATATCAATCTACAATATTCTCTTCATACTTCATATATGTGTATATTAATTCCATATCTATATATTCCATATATTGTATGGAATTGACATAAGACCCAATTTCCTACATCTATTTGTTATTTGTTCCGATCAATCTGAAATAATTCTTATCTTAGGATTCTAATTCCTTTCCTTTTACTAATAAAAAAGGGGAAAACTCGCCTATTTTTAACGTCAGAACCGTGATATGAAATAAGTCGATAAAGCATAAACCGCCTTTCTAAAAATAGAAACCAAAGGGTAAATGCCCGATATGTAACTCGCCCGAGGCAAGATTTTATTATTGCCCAGTCTCTCCTTAAACAACCACTATCTCTATATCATTTCTCATAGAAAGTGCGTATACGCTTAACGATTTCTTTTTTGAAGAGTAAAAGGGAAATAAAAAAAAAAGAAAAATGGTCCGGTCTTTCTTAGTATCCGTCTATAAAGATAGTAAGAGCCCATTCCCATTGATTGAAATAGAAAATTTCGGAAGAATTTTAGGTTAGAATAAATTTCGAATCATCTGAATCCCTTTCTTTTCGAAGTACAAAGATGGGAATCGATGAAATATCTCTTTGATTGAAAAAGTATGATTCCTATCATAGATTACTCCATTGGAATCCAACGGGCTTCCAAATTCAAAGATTTGATTTTAAATAGTTCAAAAGAATGATCTATAAAACAATCGATACGGTTTGATTCCTGAACTCAATTAGTAGTACTTCTAAAGTCCACTTCTTCCCCACACTACGAGTGAAAGGGAAAATGTAAAGACTACCATTAAAGCAGCCCAAGCGAGACTTACTATATCCATGTGCATTATGTCCCCTATCTCTATAAATACGAAGGAATTTTTTCATTATTCCTCACTAATAATAGTGGAATTAATGTCGCAGAGTCAAAAGGAGGTTCTACCAAACACTATTGAGAAACCAATCCAATAAATCGATTATGATTTCGATTTTTTGGTGATTCAGGCGACACCCGGATTTGAACTGGGGAAAAAGGATTTGCAGTCCCCCGCCTTACCACTCGGCCATGCCGCCAAAATGATACAAAATAGAATAGATGCAATTTTTCCCGGATTACTGAATTTTTATTGTACTTGCATTTTGACTTCTGTTTTCCTTAATCTTTTATTTCCTAAAATAAAAGAAAGACCCCTTTTGATTGGATTTGATCCATCCCTTATGATTGATTGTATAGTATCTGAAAATACACAATGCTAAAAACATTCTCTCGTTTTTCTATTGAGAAATCATTTTTCAGACGAGAAATTAGAACCATTGACTATTGACCCCTTACTTCGAATTCATGAACGATTCTGGAATTTGAATTTCAAATTGTGTTTTCCTAATGACAAAATACAAATTGAGACAGAACAAATCAGTATTGATTTTTCAATCAAAAAATATTTCTCAATTTCAATTATAACAAAACATATGAGTTTATGTAAACCCCAGAACATAAATTGTTACACAAATATCTATTATTTAGATATATTGTCAATAAGGAATTATCATAAAATTATCCTACTTCATTTCATGCATTGAATGG